AAAAATAAAAATCAAAACCTCTCAGAATATTTCATTTCAGGTATTCTATGGTTCCTTCCCGCCAATTGCCAATTCCTGGTCATTGAGATTCACGGGTAATTAAGATTAATATTTAGGGATAGATCTTACCTCTCTTTTTATTCCCTAAAACAAATCGAAATGATTGAAGTTTTTCTATTTGGAATCGTCTTAGGTCTAATTCCTATTACTTTAACAGGATTATTTGTAACTGCATATTTACAATACAGGCGCGGTGATCAGTTGGACCTTTGATTGAGTAACATCTCTTTTTTTGATTGACCTCCTCCTTGTAGGAGGTCAAATTTAAGTTTCAATTCTACTTTGTTTTGTTAAGTTATTTCATTGTAATTCGACATAACATAAACGGAATCACGCTCTGTAGGATTTGAACCTACGACATCGGGTTTTGGAGACCCGCGTTCTACCGAACTGAACTAAGAGCGCTTTCTTATATCCTATAACAGTAGATACGATCGTAAAGAAGTAAAGAAAAGGATTTTTTTACCCCCTCGCGTGTATTGTGTACGTATAGTATGTAAAAAGAAAAGATTATGTCCAAATTTTCCCGATCTTACTCAATGAATCCCTCGTAACTGTCCATAGGAGAAATAATAGGTAGGGATGACAGGATTTGAACCCGTGACATTTTGTACCCAAAACAAACGCGCTACCAAGCTGCGCTACATCCCTTTTCAAAATTGTTGTACAGTGTCATTGTATAAAATCCATGTCTTGTTTTCCACATCCTTCTTTTTTGCTCTACCTATATAGATAGGTAGAGAATGTTCTTGTCATTCTTTTTTTTAGGGGGCGGCAAAATTTCATCTGCTGGGTCATTGTACATATGCATTTTAGTTAGTAATTCCTAATTCTAATTTCATTTCGAGCAAAAACAAATGATCTTGAACTAAAAGATCGGGTTATCTATGATCTATGTATTAGAATATCGAACTAGGACTATATATGTATTACAATATACAATACAAATAAAGAATTAAAATAAATAAGAAAAAAATAGAAAATAAAAGAATAAGGAGGATTTTCAATGCGAGATATAAAAACATATCTCTCAACGGCACCTGTGCTAACCACTCTATGGTTTGGGTCTTTAGCAGGTCTATTGATAGAAATTAATCGTTTATTTCCAGATGCCTTGTCATTCCCCTTTTTTTAATCCTGATTGAATTCTTGTATTGATCTGTGAAGAAATGAAGAAGATTTGAATACAATTCTACGTAACATGGCTCCAATTTTGCTCCCTTTTTCTTTCCTATCCTAAAAAAAAAGAAAGAGAAAGAAAAAGTGTATCGAACCTCAGTCAAAATACAGTGAATCTACAATAGAATTTGGGGGAAAAGAAATGGAAATGTGGATCCAGTCTAGGGGCGGTTCCACGAGATTCTAACATAGAAAGAAGAAAATACTGAGATTAGGATAGGAATTATTCCTAGTTAGAAAAAATTGTATTAATGAATTATTACGATATTCTGAATATTCTTCTATTAATGAATATGACTCTCTTTCTTTATAGTTATAGTAATTAGATTTTAGATTATAGTACTTCGAAGTCATTCGAATTCTAATAATTCGAAAAAGAAAATATTTACAAATTCCATTTCTAGTTAGTAACTTTTCTTAATATAGATATAGAATATAGATTCTTTTTTTTATTTTCTTTTTATTTGGTTCGGATCAAAAAGAAAATAAGGAGAGTTCTAAAGTGAAGTCGATCCAAAAGGAAAAGGAGGTTCATGGCCAAGGGTAAAGATATCAGAATTATAGTGATTTTGGAATGTACCTGTTGTGTTCGAAAGGGTGTCAATAAAGAATCGCCGGGCATTTCTAGATATATTACTCAAAAGAATCGACACAATACACCCAATCGATTAGAATTTAAAAAATTTTGTCGCTATTGTCAAAAGTATACGATTCATGGGGAAATAAAGAAATAGATGGAACAGAATGCGTGTGTGATTTTTCCAAGTAGCGGGAAGAGTAAGAACTTTACATCTTAACATATATAATACAAACCAAATCCTATTTTGGTCGAATCTGAAATGAATAAGAAAAAAATAGAATTCTATTTTAGAGATTATTTTAGATATAAGGAATAAACAAACAAGGAATAAGCAAACCATGGATAAATCCAAACAACCTTTTCGTAAATCCAAGCGATCTTTTCGTAGGCGTTTACCCCCAATTGGATCGGGGGATCGAATCGATTATAGAAACATGAGTTTAATTAGTCGATTTATTAGTGAACAAGGAAAAATCTTATCTAGACGGACGAATAGGTTGACCTTGAAACAGCAACGATTAATTACTATTGCTATAAAACAAGCTCGTATTTTATCTTCGTTACCTTTTCGTAATAATGAGAAACAATTGGAGAGAGTGGAGTCGATCCCTAGAACTACTGGTCCTAGAACCAAAAATAAATAGATATACTCCTCAAAACTCCAATCGGAACTCAAGCTCATATTAATGTTTTGCTCGAAAAAAACTAGAATCCAGATTTGATTCTTGTATTATAAAAAAGGAAAAATAGGGAAGAAATCTTTTTTTCTTGAAAGATGTTCGTTTATTCCTACTACTCAAATCTTGTTTATTCCTACTACTCAAATCTTAATTTCTTTTTCTTCTATCTTCCCGGAGTCCATTCTCCGGGAAATCCTGTTTCAATCATTCTTGTTTCCTATATAATAGATTCTATGAAGATTCTTTTATTCCTTTATTTGATTTGTATTTTCTTTTTGATTGAGAATTTTATTTGAAATAATATCAAAACAATTCTTATTTGATAGGGCTATTTGCGCAAGTATTTTACGATTCAGAAGCAATTGTCTCTTGTACAGATTGTGGATGAATAGGCTATAACTATAGAATAGCCTATCCTCACGAGTTACCGCATTTATCCGAGTGATCCACAAACGACGAAAATCTCTCTTTTTCCTGCTCCTATCTCGATGAGAGGAAACCAAAGCTCTCATTCTTTGTTGAGTAGTCGTTCGAGTAAGTCTTGAATGAGCCCCTATAAAGGTTGATGCAAATAAACGAATCTTTTTTCGACGTCTCCGAGCTGTATATCCTCGTTTAACTCTGGTCATTGAATCAAATGAAACTTTCTTGAATAACTAATTGATTTCTCTTCTTTCAGTCATCCTTTTCCTCCGGTCGATTAATAACAAAACGGATTCTTCCGATATATAAAATATAAATCCCAATGGCTTTTGCGACTATGACCTTCCCGACCACGATTTTTTCTTTCTTCAAGGTATCTCGCCTGGAAATAAGAAATTCGACTGCTACTAAAGAAAAAAGAATAGTGGGTTCCCTCGTTTCTATGGCAACTTCTGAAACGGTGAGGTCCTCTCTATACACCGGAGCCTCTTCTTTCATTTCATCAAATTTTCTTGTGAACTTGTATAGTTCACACTCTTTGGCTCTACTCATCCATTTTTCAATTAGAATTCTTTTTTAAATTCTAATTCTAAAGTAATAGTCCTTTTCACAAAAAAGCTATCCATACAGTGACGGCATTTAATTCTGAAAGTTGGCTAGGTAGCTGACCCTGTTAGTCCGTTTTTTCAAGAATAGGAGCATAACCTTTTTCCTCCGCTTAATGGATAACTATTTGTTACCAATGGAGAATTCCTTCTCATCTCAAACAGAGTGATTGGATTTGCACCAATAGAAACCATAAATTCATAACATAATTAGGTATATTATAGATCTTCATTTTTAGATAATAGTCAATGAAATGGCCGTCTTCCACTCTATCTATCCTAATTCATTGGTAGTGGTAGTGGTCGTTGATATTGGAAACATTTCATGATCTGAACTGAACGAGTCGCACATACACCCTAGTACATGTTCCTCGACGCTGAGGACATCCTCGAAGAGCGGGAGATTTCGTGACATTTCTTATTGGCTGTCTTGCGTTTCTAATAAGTTGTTTAATGGTTGGCATGGCGTGTCTATAGAATCTCATTCTAGATAGAATAGAGCGGGTTGGCTTAGATCGATCTTAACCTGATGGTTGATGATTATGAATGATTTCTATTCACACGGAAAATTCGAATTTCTCAATGGATTTCGTATATTTATAAGGAATCCCCAGTATTTTCATTTTCGACCGCTACAAGATCAACGATGCCATGAGCTTGGGCTTCTGTTGCTGACATAAAAACATCCCTTTCCATATCTTCGGATATAACCCATAAAGGGTTGCCCGTTCTTTGTACATAAACTTTTGTGAGAGTTTCGCGAAGCTTCAATAGTTCTTCTGCTTCCAGGATAAATTCCCCTGCTTGTGCCTCGTAAAAAGAACTAGCAGGTTGGTGAATCATAACCCTGATGATATTGATATAACATCATGAACGGTTCTTCTATCTATATATGGCACGATTGGGTTAAAGTAAGGGGGAATCAAAATAACAATAAAAAATAGAATTAAACAACCGTACGGGCATCTTTTGTACATTGCATACGGCTCTGCAATGGAATTGATTTTTTCGATAGAATTTTTTCTATCGAAAAGAATAAATAGAACCCATCCGATCCAAATCGTGAAATGATCCATTTACCACCCTTCCTTTCGTAGTAGTAAAAAAGATACTATGATGGTTCTGTTGCTTTATATATTTATCTCGTTTGTGGTTTAGCAATCCCAAAGTTTCTTTTTGATACGATCCAAGAAGGAGAAAATGATTTTTTCCATTTTTTTGACTCTTTCTCTCATAAAATAAAAAGAATAAAGAGACTTCTGGTGTGGAAGAATAATGGTTTGTGACGCTGAAATTTACTCTTGCTTGACACATAAAATCAAATTGGGAATAACCCTTCTTTCATACTACTATCTCGATACAAAATCTCATGTTAGAAAAAAAAACAATAATGGTTTGTTCATATCGAACTCGAAGTGCCATGCTATTATTACTTATTCTTTATTTGATTCATATTCGATACAGCGAAGGCAT